TCGGTCGTGTATTAGCAGATGATATATATATGGGTCTACGGTGCATTGCCACTCGAGATCAAGATATTGGGATTGGGCTTGTCAATCGATTCATAACCTCTCGAGTACAACCAATATATATTAGAACTCCCTTTACGTGCAAGAGTACATCTTGGATCTGTCAATTATGTTATGGCCGGAGTCCCACTCATGGCGACCTGGCCGAATTGGGAGAAGCTGTAGGTATTATTGCGGGACAATCAATTGGAGAACCCGGGACTCAACTAACATTAAGAACTTTTCATACCGGCGGAGTATTCACGGGCGGTACTGCCAAACATGTACGAGCTCCTTCTAATGGAAAAATAAAATTCAATGAGGATTTGGTTCATCCCACACGTACTCTTCATGGGCATCCTGCTTTTTTATGTTCCATGGATTTGTATGTAACTGTTGAGAGTCGGGATATTATGCATAATGTGAATATTCCACCAAAGAGTTTTATTTTAGTCCAAAATGATCAATATGTAGAATCAGAACAAGTGATTGCTGAGATTCGTGCCGAAACATCCACTTTTCATTTTACAGAGAGGGTACAAAAACATATTTATTCTGAATCAGAGGGAGAAATGCACTGGAGTACCGATGTCTACCATGCACCCGAATATACATATGGTAACGTTCATCTATTACCAAAAACAAGTCATTTATGGATATTAGCAGGAGGTCCGCGCAGATCTAGTATAGTTTCTTTTTCACTACACAAGGATCAAGATCAAATAAATGTTCATTCTTTTTCTGTCGAAGACAGATATACCTCTGAATTTCCAATGACTAATGATCGAGTAAGACATAAATTGTTGGATACTTCTAGTAAAAAAGATGGGGAAAGTCTTGACTATTCAATATATAATCAAATTAGATCCAATGGTCATTGGAATTTCATATATCCTTCTATTCTCCAAGAGAATTCTGATTTCTTGGCGAAAAGGCGAAGAAATAGATTCATCATCCCATTACAATATGATCAAGAACGAGAAAAAGAACTAATACCCTGTTTTGGTATTTCGATTGAAATACCCATAAATGGTGTTTTATGTAAAAATAGTATTTTTGCTTTTTTTGATGATCCACGATACATAAGAAGCAGTTCCGGAATTACTAAATATGGTACCGCAGAGGTAGATTCAATCATAAAAAAAGAGGATTTGATTGAGTATCAAGGAGCAAAAGAATTTAGTCTGAAATACCAAATGAAAGTAGATCGGGTTTTTTTCATTCCCGAAGAAGTACATATTTTACCCGGATCCTCGTCCATAATGGTCCGGAACAGTAGTATCATTAGAATAGATACACGACTTGCTTTAAATACAAGAAGCCGAATAGGTGGATTAGTCCGAGTGGAGAGAAAAAAAAAAAGTATTGAACTAAAAATCTTTTCTGGAGATATTCATTTTCCTGGAGAGACGGATAAGATATCCAGGCACAGTGGTATTTTGATACCACCGGGAACGGGAAAAAAAAATTCTAAGGAATCAAAAAAATTGAAAAATTGGATCTATGTCCAACGGATCACACCTAAAAAAAAAAAGTATTTTGTTTTGGTTCGGCCCGTAGTCACATATGAAATAGCTGATGGGATAAATTTAGCAACACTTTTCCCTCAGGATCTCTTGCAGGAAAAGGATAATGTCCAACTTAGAGTTGTCAATTATATCCTTTATGGATATGGCAAGTCAATTCGAGGAATTTATCACACAAGTATTCAATTAGTTCGGACTTGCTTAGTATTGAATTGGAACCAAAAACAAAACGGTTCCATAAAAGAGGTTCATGCTTCCCTTGTTGAGGTAAGGGCGACTGATCTAATTCGCGATTTCATAAGAATGGAGTTAGTCAAGTCCACTATTTCGTATAGTGGAAAAAGGTATGATACGGTGGGTTCGGGATTGATTTCCGATAAGGGATTAGATCGCACCAATCTCAACCCCTTCCATTCCAAGTCGAAGATTCAACCAATTTCCAAATATCAAGGAACTATTGGTATTGGTACATTGTTGAGTCGAAATAAGGAATCCCGATCTTTGATAATTTTGTCATCATCGAATTGTTTTCGAATTGGTCCATTCAATGGTTCGAAATATAACAATGTGACAAAAGAATTGGATCCCATAATTCCAATTAGACATTTCTTGGGTCCCTTAGGTACTATTGTACCTAAAATAGCGAATTTTTATTCATCTTATCATTTATTAACCCATAATCAGATCTTGTTAAAGAAATATTTTCTACTCGACAGTTTTAAACAGACTTTCCAAGTACTTCAAATATTGAAATACTCTTTAATGGATGAAAGTAGGAGGATTTATAATCCCGATCCATGCAGTAACATCATTTTTAATCCATTTCATTTGAATTGGTGTTTTCTCCATCACAATTCTTGTGAGGAGACATCCACAATAATTAGTCTTGGACAATTTATTTGTGAAAATGTATGTCTATTCAAATACGGACCACACATAAAAAAATCCGGGCAAATTTTAATTGTTAATGTTGACTCCTTAGTTATAAGATCTGCTAAGCCCTATTTGGCTATTCCGGGAGCAACTGTTCATGGCCATTATGGAAAAATCCTTTATGAAGGAGAGACATTAGTTACATTTATATATGAAAAATCGAGATCTGGTGACATAACGCAAGGTCTTCCAAAAGTAGAACAAGTATTAGAAGTGCGTTCGATTGATTCAATATCGATAAACCTCGAAAAGAGAGTTGAAAGCTGGAACGAACGTATACCGAGAATTCTTGGAATTCCCTGGGGGTTCTTGATTGGAACTGAGCTAACCATAGCCCAAAGTCATATCTCTTTGGTTAATAAGATTCAAAAGGTTTATCGATCTCAGGGGGTACAGATCCATAATAGACATATAGAGATTATTGTACGTCAAATAACATCAAAAGTGTTGGTTTCAGAAGATGGAATGTCTAATGTTTTTTCACCTGGAGAATTAATAGGATTCTTGCGAGCGGAGCGAGCAGGGCGTGCTTTGGACGAAGCGATCGGTTATCGGGCAATCTTATTGGGAATAACGAGAACATCTCTGAATACTCAAAGTTTCATATCCGAAGCAAGTTTTCAAGAAACCGCTCGAGTTTTAGCAAAAGCTGCTTTACGAGGTCGTATTGATTGGTTGAAAGGCCTGAAAGAAAACGTTGTTCTAGGGGGAATTATTCCTGTCGGTACCGGATTCAAAAAATTACTGCACCATTCAAGGCAAGACAAAAACATTTATTTGGAAATCAAAAGGAAGAATCTATTTGAGTCGGAAATGAGGGATCTTTTATTACACCATAGAGAATTATTTTGTTCTTGCGCCCCAAACAATTTCCATGAGACATAAGAACAATCATTTACACGATTTAATGATTCCTAAGACTAAGAAGAGATTCATTCTTTTTACTTTTTACTTTAACTATCCGGAACTGTCTTTTCAATTATTGATTTTATAATAAATAAATAAGTAATTAAAATAAATTAATGGTTTGGACCGTGTATCAACGGTAAATCCGCGGTAGAAGGTTCCGTCGGAACAATTTTATATTTTAAGGTACCTTTTTTCCTAAAAAAAAAGAGGAAGTGTGGGGAAAAATGACAAGAAGATATTGGAACATCAATTTGGAAGAGATGATGGAAGCAGGAGTTCATTTTGGTCATGGTACTAGGAAATGGAATCCTAGAATGGCCCCTTACATTTCTGCTAAGCGTAAAGGTATTCATATTACAAATCTTACGATAACTGCGCGTTTTTTATCCGAAGCCTGCGATTTAGTTTTTGATGCAGCAAGCCGGGGAAAAAACTTTTTAATCGTCGGTACCAAAAATAAAGCAGCGGATTCAGTAGCATCAGCTGCAATAGGGGCTCGGTGTCATTATGTTAATAAAAAATGGCTCGGTGGTATGTTAACGAATTGGTACACTACGGAAACGAGACTTCATAAGTTCAGGGACTTAAGAGCAGAACAAAAGATGGGGCAATTCAACCGTCTCCCCAAAAGAGATGCAGCAATGTTAAAGAGAAAATTATCTACTTTGCAAACATATCTGGGTGGGATCAAATATATGACAGGGTTACCTGATATTGTAATCATCCTTGATCAGCAAGAAGAATACACGGCTCTTCAAGAATGTGTCATTTTGGGGATTCCGACGATTTGTTTAATCGATACAAATTGTGACCCGGATATCGCAGATATTTCGATTCCAGCCAACGATGACGCTATAGCTTCAATCCGATTTATTCTTAACAAATTAGTATTCGCAATTTGCGAGGGTCGTTCTAGCTATATAAGAAATCGTTGATTATGATTAATAATAATAATAAGATTCATTAATTATTTTTGAACTCGATAGATTTATTGGATCGGTTACTATTCTTGAATTTTGAAAAGAGAGAAATCTAAAAAAAATACTGGGGAGGTTATGTCATGTGATTTCTCGGTATCCTAAATATAGGATTAATAATGAAAGTAGTTGAGTTGATAAAGAGATGGTTGAATCAAAATAATTTTTTTTTGAAGTTCGATTTCTGTCAGAGGACAATATGAATGTTATACCATGTTCCGTTAAAACACTCAAGGGGTTATACGATATATCGGGTGTAGAAGTAGGCCAACATTTATATTGGCAAATAGGAGGTTTACAAATCCATGCCCAAGTACTTATCACTTCTTGGATCGTAATTGCTATCTTATTAGGTTCAGTCATCATAGCTGTTCGGAATCCACAAACCATTCCGACCGACGGTCAGAATTTCTTCGAATATCTCCTTGAATTTATTCGAGACTTGAGCAAAACTCAGATTGGAGAAGAATATGGTCCTTGGGTTCCCTTTATTGGAACTATGTTCCTATTTATTTTTGTTTCTAACTGGTCAGGTGCTCTTTTACCGTGGAAAATAATACAGTTACCTCATGGGGAGTTAGCTGCGCCCACAAATGATATAAATACTACTGTTGCTTTAGCTTTACTCACGTCGGTGGCATATTTTTATGCAGGTCTTACCAAAAAAGGATTGGGTTATTTCGGGAAATACATTCAACCAACTCCAATACTCTTACCAATTAACATCCTGGAAGATTTCACAAAACCTTTATCTCTTAGTTTTCGACTTTTCGGAAATATATTGGCTGATGAATTAGTAGTTGTTGTTCTTGTTTCTTTAGTACCTTCAGTAGTTCCTATACCTGTTATGTTTCTTGGATTATTTACAAGTGGTATTCAAGCTCTTATTTTTGCAACTTTAGCCGCGGCTTATATAGGCGAAGCCATGGAGGGTCATCATTAACTAGCTTTCGAAATAGTCTTTTTTTTTTTTAGCTTATCCTAATTCATGCATGGTTGATTCAAAATAATTAATCACTGGGTTGGGAACATAATCCATAATAGATACAAATACATAGGTATATATAACCTAGTGCCGCGGGAGGAAGGGCGGACCCTATTACGGAATACAGAATAAAAAAAATGGGTTAGGGGTAGGGGGTCAAACTAGATATATGTAATGTCTATAAGTCCAGCCCCCGCGTATGTTTCGCAGAATGAAATGATTTTAGAGTCTGATTCAATATAAAATGTGGGCTGTTTCCGTTATGGAAGAAACAAATGTATATGTGATATTAGCTATTCGCTAGCTATGCTATATAGTATAGGGGCTGGCTATCCCTATTAATATACATATAATTAATATATAATATGAATATTATAGAAATTATATCCATTTTTCTATTTATCTTTTCTATATTTTTCCCAGTATATTGTTTTTTTCCAGCCCACAGCATTAGATGGATTCCAATATAAGTCCTTCTGTTTCGTCTGTGATTGTGGATTGAATGAAAAAAAGAAGTAATAATTCATTGGTTGATTATATCATTAACCATTTTTTTTTTTTTACGAGGAACTTACTATGAATCCACTGATTTCTGCCGCTTCCGTTATTGCTGCTGGATTGGCCGTAGGGCTTGCTTCTATTGGACCTGGGGTTGGTCAAGGTACTGCTGCAGGCCAAGCTGTAGAAGGTATTGCGAGACAACCAGAAGCAGAGGGTAAAATACGAGGTACTTTATTGCTTAGTCTAGCTTTTATGGAAGCTTTAACAATTTACGGACTGGTCGTAGCATTAGCGCTTTTATTTGCGAATCCTTTTGTTTAATTTAATCCTAGAAATGTAAAAAAGTACGAAACGTACTCTTTTTCTTATTTTATTAACTCGGACTTGCCGTTTGCTTCTTTGAATTAGATCGAAATTGTACTCCTACAGTTACTTATTTGTTGGGACAATGCCCCGGGAAGTACTGATTTTAGGATGAGGAATTAGCAGATTTGCTCGCTTTCTTCCTTACCATTACCACCCCGAGTTAGTACAATGGAAACCTTTTGAACTTTGAGGCGGCGTTTCATTTCAACAAACGAGATATTTCACAATTGACGCGAGGCCTCGGACCTAACTTAATAAGTATCTCTTCTTAATTTTAATTGGAAACTAAAAGAAATAGAGAAATTTTTCAAATGAAATTAAAATGATAAAAATGAATAAAAAGAAATTGATCAAAAAAGGGCGAGCGAGGTGATACAAAAAGAACTCTGTTCTTTGTTAGTCTTATCTATAAGAAAGAGGAGAGTGTATGAAAAATGTAACCGATTTTTGTGTTTCCTTGGGCTATTGGCCATCCGCCGGGAGTTTCGGGTTTAATACTGATATTTTAGCAACAAATCCAATAAATCTAACTGTAGTGCTTGGTGTATTGATTTTTTTTGGAAAGGGAGTGTGTACGAGTTGTGTATTTCAAGAATATAGGTTGGATCCAACCATCCGCACTTTATTTATGTTATTTTATTTCTTGCTAGGATAATAGTAAAAAAGGTGCACGATCTCGACGAATTACTTCTGAATAAATTCAGAAATCATATGTAAGAACCATAGCATTTCGTGACTCATTGGTAAATCAACTTTGATTCTCTATCAACCAATAATGTGAGACCATTAACATGGTTAAAGCTAAACTGTTTGAAGTCCAGGCACAACATGGTACTCTTTCTACCACATAAAATAATAGTAGGTAATTCATCCGATATAGAACACTCATATCAATAAAATGATTTGAAACTATTTACTAGAGAATGGGGGCCTTGCTTTTTTTTTTTATCCAATGCCGAAGCGACGACCTATGTATAAAAAAGGGAATTTTTTGGATTTTTAGACTTGAAAAAAAAAAGTGGAAATATAAAATATATATATAAGAATTTGAAATAGAAATGAAATAAAAAACAAATAAAGAAACAACTTTGCTGACAATTAGGGATAGATTTTTTGTCTGGTCGGAAGAGTCCTCTTAATATTCTGGTCTTATACTTATATAATATTATAATATAAGTTTCAATATCTTTGAATAGGAACAGAAAAGAGAGGGTAGGTTCATTACATTAAAAAAAGATATGGGAATGCCCATAAACTAAATAATTGA